AAATCTGGGACAAACTGAAGGAAAAGACTGACCCATTCGGTGACTTTCGCGGTCGCCCTCACTAAACCAACTTGAATTTGAACTACGATTCAGATCAAGTCTTACCGAAATCGGATTTCCTTTTCGTGCCATATGCGCTTAGACTTTACTTTTTCCCCCTTTTTCTTCCCGGTCCAATATTGGTTCTCGAAGGTCTTCGTTTCCGTGTAGAAGCAAACTCTCCAAATTTATGACCAACCTTTCCTTCAGTAATCTTACAACGAACAGGAGTTTTTCCATTGTAAATTCGTACGGAGCAATTAACGAATTCCGGCGAAATAGAAGATCTACGTGAGAAAATTTTCCTGTTCAAAAGAAGATCTCTCTTCTTCTTCATTCTCAACAGGAATGCATCAACAAAACTGCCCTTCCATATAGATCGTCGTGGCATGAACTCATTTCTGCCTTTCCCCCCCCCCTGCCCGAAATCCAGCCTTGGTGGGCTTCCCCCAAGGTGACACCGAAGGTCTACCTCCTTTCGTGCGCCCCTCACCTCCCCCATGAGGATGATCCACTGGATTCATTGCAACACCACGAACAATGGGGCGTCTGCCTAACCACCGGCTTTGTCCAGCTTTTCTAAGCTTACGTGCACCATGGTTGGGATTGAAAACTATACCAATAGTAGCTCGGCATCGGGAATCAATGAGTTTTTCAACACCCGAAGGTAGCGGCACAAGCCTTTAAGAGAGTGTAGGGGGTGCTGGTTCCTTCATTATTTTAGCAAAAGTTCCTGCGGCTCGAGCCAGCTTTGCGCCTTGACCTGGATTACATTCAATATCATGTACCCATGTTCCTATACGTATATCGGCTAATGGTATGCAATTTCCTATTTGAGAATTTAGATCAAGTATCTCGTATCTATAAGCAGGGGGGCGTGGCCAAGAAGCAACCAGCTGACTGCCCCCTTCCACTCGGCTGCTTTTCTTCGCTGTGTGAACAAGGTCTTAGTATGTATGGGCATTCTGGGCGGGTCGCAATAAGTCGCTGGTCGAAGGTTTAGACCAATCGCAATTCATCACCATCTTGCCCGCTTCCAATTGATGACTGGCTATTATATAAGTGTTGACCTAAGCCCCTGTGCTGGGGCTCGGCTCCCGAACCGTACGTGAGCTGCCTCGTACGGCTCTTCCTAAGAACTTGAAGCCCCCTCTCTCTAAATAGAAAAAAAAATGCATTTACAAGACAAAAAACACTTTTTCAAAAAGCCTTCGCCCTCCTATGACTATTACTATCAGGCTATTAGAGAAGCAGCTTCGTTCCTTGACTTCTTTGCTCAGTCAAGCTTCCTTGTTCCTTAGTGTAGTCTCGGTCCATAGTTTAAGACTCCGTTCCTTATAGCCTAGTCTATATCCACAGCTGACGTGACTCCGTACCGACGCCTTTCCCTTTGTAGACGGCTAAGTGACTTCGTAACCTTAACGTACTTTCTTTCTTACTGTAGCATAGGCCTTCGTCGGGCTTTCGTCCCTTCGCCTATAGGCGGCAGCTTGGCTTCGCTATCGCTCATGACTTGGTATAGAGCCGTGTAGTGGTCGGCCTTCCCACCAGAATGCCTCTGTAGTCGTAGTCTTGTAGTCGGCATTCCCCAGAATGCCTATGATATAGTGGTCGGCCTTTACTTTTCTGAGAAGCCCTTTACGACTATAAAGGACAGGGGGTTGTTCACCTTTGGAAACTTAGCTACTTAAGTACTACTCATAAAGTAAAGGCGAACGGGGCTCCCAGGCCGGGACGTCTGGCAGAATGCTTGGCCTCCTGCGCTGGAAGCGACACCTCTAAAGGCAGGGGTGAGCTTCTGGCGGTTAGCTTCTAGCACTAGATAATAGGCATTAGGCATTCTGAGCTGGAAGGAGGCAAGCAAATGAAGGGAGGCATTACGGGCCGACTACAAGAAGCAAAGCTTCGTAGACTCGACAAGTCGCTTATAGAATGCCGACCACTACATAAGCCGCTGGCGGAGAAAGCTCTTCGAGCTTCCCTTCATTCGTTGCTAAGCCAAGGTCCCAGGTCTCCGAGTCAGCCCGCGCTTTTTCGAAGAATCCTGCACCCATGGGCATACGGCCTGGCAGGCCTTCCCTTTCCGCCGGAGCTTCATGGGCGTTGCCCCGTTCCCCAATCAGATGTTTGGATGTGAGCTATACTCCGCGAGGAGCCAAACGGGCGTATGGCCTTGCCATTTGACCTCTCTTCCCGTGTGACTAGGAATGCTCAGTGACAACCTCTCAATTGTCACCGCCTGGCCTCTCTTGCTACCACGGTAGCACCTAGTGTGGTCAGCACCAATCGTGTTCGGGCAACGAAGCTTACACTCATTCACATTGGTTCATCCTGCTATGCCCCGGGCCTTTTGCTCTTCTAACGGTAAAAGGTGGCCGGCCATTCGTCAAGGCCCAGGAATCCGCTGGACATCTCAGCGGCGGGATTTGATACCCGCATCCGATCGAAGTTCCATTTGAGTGCCCCCCTAACATAAAGGAGAGCTCTTTCTAGGTGGGTCGCTTTGCGCAAGACATTGCTTAGGACCAACGGGTCACACGACAGGTGCACGATCGACTTTGCACGTTCCATCCTTCGGCCCTTCGCCTATCGGCTTGGCAGGCAAGCTACCTTGATCCGTCTTCGGCTTCGATTCGTTATGCTCAGCAGCTCCAACAAGCCCTAAAGTCTCTTGCCGCCTAAAACTCTGCCAAGAAAGCGCTGCTTTACGTTTGATCCTATGTGCCCAAAGAATACTATGCGTTCTCCACTTTCGAATCTCGCAAAGAGAGAACGTGTTTTTTCCTCTGACTTTCTCTCTCATTCGCGGAGCGAAGAAAGCGGGCTTTGCCCCAGCTACCGCTATCCTTGGGAAAGCAAAAGAGCTACCGAAGGAAAGGGATGCAGTCTCTCCCTTGGCCTTTGGAGAGGAGAGGGCAGAGAAGAAAACGTCCTTCGCGCAAGTTTTTTGACTTCCTGCGCCCTTACTAGTTTTGGGGCTCTTCGACCAAGGAGGCATTCTGGTAGGAAGGCCGACCACTACATAAGCCGCCATCAGTCCAGGAGAGAAGCAAGCTACCTTTCTTTGATCCACCTTCCCGGGCAGGGAAGAGAACGAAAATGGACCGCGGATGGTGGTCGTGGTAGGTTCGAGGATCTTACGCGGCGGAGCGAACTCTTCTATCGTGTTGCATTTCCTCTGGCGGCCTAGCTGCACCCCCTCGATCCATCGTACTGGAGCGATTCGAGAAGAACGATTAGGGTCATATTCTATCCTTTCTACAATGCCCATAGACGAAGTGCTTCGTTTCAGATCAATTCTTCGCTGCAATCGCTTCGATCCACCCCCTCGGTGAAAAACCGTAATACGCCCTGAGGAATTCCTACCAGCAGACTTCCCTGTACTCAAAGTGAATTGTCTAAGTGCTCTCCCCTCTTGGCTTTGTCTCATTCAAACAGATCCAAATCTATCTCGTAATCATTCGGAATTAGCTCCTACTCCTACTCCTTCTCCTCTTTCATCGTCGTTGGTCCTTAAATCACTTGTTGTTCCAGTTTGAAGTCCGAAAATCCCAGTAAGAAATTGGACGAACCCCGTTCTGCGAATCGTATTCTTATTCTCAATTCAATAGAAGACGATTCCTTCCTCTCGATCTTAGAATAGTATTCTTATACTACGAGATTTCTTAATCGAGTTTTGTTTTTACGACAGGCTGAGAGGAGTGCCTGCTCCCTTGTGTTTGAGGGAGTTGGTGCGGCATTCGAAGTGGGTGCGGGTGATATTATTGGCTCTGTCTTCTTTTCGTTCCTACTTACGGCTTTAGCTTAACTAAACCGCTACGAGCCAATATGCCAATATAGAGTAGACTACAATAGAAGAGCAATTGCAGGAGTAGGCCTAAAACATATATTAGACGAGGAGGCAAAATGAACGGAATGAAAGTGACGTGTCCTGAGGATTAGACCTGCTAAATCATATCATTTGCTTAAGACAGCTCTGCCGCTTACCCACTTCTACTAAGGCTGGGCTTCATTCGGCTTCTCGGTCGGATTGGAACAGCTATTCTACTTAGAAAGCCCTTGGCCACTTAAGGACTACTGCTTTAAACCCCAACCCTGAGACCATTTCTCACCCGAAACAGAGGAACCCAGTCATTCGGGAATTCTTTCTTGTCTGCCTTGGACGCACGACACCTCCTTTACTCGATCTAATCTATTCTTACCTTGCTTGCTCTAAACCGACAGGAGCTACTTGCCCCAGGTAGTTGATTACAGAACCAACCGCAGCAAGATAGAGCTACCTGAATCAAAGTTCTCCTTGCTTATCTATCTTGAGCAACTGGACGAGAGGACAATTAAGAGATATAAAGAATTAGGACACAAGAGAGTCCGCTACTCGGATAGGAACTAACCCAGCTAGCTAATAGGAAAGAAGAGAGAAAGTAGCTAGTAGTTCGGTAGTTCTCTTCCAGTAGCTAGGTATGGAAGTAGTTCCCTACCAACCTATTTCGTTACACAATTCGTTTTTGTCCCCTAATAAGTTGCTTTGCCCTAGTATTAGTATGAGGGGGCTATTGGAGAGTTAGAAGTATGAGACTCCAAGAGCAGGAATGCGCATATCTAGTAGAATCTGTTTCGGTTGTTCTTTTGATGATCTCTCTTCAGCAGTTGCAGTACGATTCTTTAATTCATCTCCTGCCCTTGTTAGTCGTAATCGCTATAAACTCTATATCATTGGCAATTGGCATTGGCGTAATCTTCTTTCTCCTGTCGGAAAGGGGTCCTGTCGAAAGCAAGAAAAGGAATGTCTTAGCGTGCCCTTACTCTAATTCTAAATAAAGCCCTTTCCTTTCTTGCTTCTAGACGAAGAGCATCCGGCATAGATAGTGAGTGAGCCCTACTGAGGACGGTTGGGTTGGGAAGAGAATAGCATACGAAGATCGAGTAGAGGTAGTAGTTGGATTGTTCGCATGTGTCCTAAAAGGTGCCCCATCCGGTTGTTATTGAAGCAATTCAAGCAGGTAACACCTTGAGCAGTCCAGTCCCGAGAATACTTCCTATAGTTGTTTACCACGGAAGGGTAAAAAGATTAGAAACTAGCTAAAGACCAGCTACGTATCAAGGGCTCGGGCCTCAACGCATCCTTTATGAGTTGACTAAGTCTCTATAAGTAAAAAAGCTTTGTAGAGGCGATTCCCTTGGTCTACTATCGATGATTTTCTTAGAAGAACTGCGGCAAGTTTGAAAGCATGATTTGTGAAGCTTGAACAAGCGCCTCTCCGGTGGGGTATCTATAGAAAGCGGATTCTCCTCGCAAGGTGGTCAAAATGGCATGATGAGAACAAATGGTAGGAATGACCAGGAATGCGTCCTAAAGTATGTGTAATAGGCGGACCACACGAGTAGATCTGGCAGGGTATGGTCCCTCGCCTCTATGCCCCTTTCCTTCATGGGATCGCCCGATTTCCATTGAGATGTTCCTCCCCACCCGGGTAAAGTCCCGGTTTCTATTTCTATACAGAGAGATGCCCATCATCTGAAAGTTTTTTACGGTCTCCAGGATTTTAATGACTATTCTATTTTCATAGGCAAGACTAACTAGTAGTTCCAAAGAAAGGAGCATCTGGCATAGGCAGCAAGCCTTCCCAAGGCTTTCTCCGGATGATCGGTTCTTTTTTCTTTCACATGTAGGTTCCTCCGCAGCAAAGATGGTTGGCTTGCGCTCTTACTTGGAAGTGGTCTCAGTAGCGAAGTCAATATAGAGGGTAGTCCTCCTAGCTAGGAAGTAGTTGATTCATCTTACGATTTGTTTTTACTACGTATCATTAAGAACTTGAATACTAGGGCAAGCCCCGTTCCTCAATCGAAAGTCAAATCACCAAGCAAAAGTTAGGAATTGGGCACCGGAGAATGAAACTTTGACAATCTGGATGCTGTCAAAATGAGAGTTTCAGGCACCTTGTGGGGAATCATTCGATGTCGGAACCATGTTATATAAAGAGTCTTTCCCACTACAGCCATTCCAGACATCCGCTTAGGCGCGAGTAACCCCTATGGGGAAAGATTCCTAAATAAACTCTTTCGGCTTCGGTACCTATTGATGAGTAGAAGCCTACATTCTCAAGCTATGCCGGTTCGATTTCTAGATCCTAGAAACAAGGGATTCTTTCTCTTTGGTCTTCGGTTCAGAACGGTCCTGCAGGAGGTGCTTTCAGAGGATAATTCTCCCGGATCAGCATCTGAGTCATACTATTCATGATCAATTATTTCAACCAGAGACGAGGAAGATACCTAGTAGTTAAAAATACCTTAAAAAGGGCTATAGGCCAGCCTAACATAAAGAGGAATAATCGTCCACATTGTTTGCCTTTCTTAAGAAAGAAAGCCTTAACCGTAGTAGGCGAGCAGGTAAACTAGTTGGGCTGTTTCCAGAGGCATTCTTTAAAGCAGAAAAACAAAGTGTTTCACTGGCAGTCCCCGGTCAAAAGGAAGTTGCCCATCAAGTATCTTAGAAAAAGAGGAGTTCGAAACTTCAAATTCAGTAGCCGTTGAAGAAAGATTGAATTGAAAGAAATCAAACTTATTTTTTCTCGAATAATAAGGAAGTTATTGTCAATAGCGAGGAGGCAATAGGAACTAGAAATGTAGTGAACAGAAAATGAAAGAATCCGTTTGTGGTTCTTGTCCCAGCCCCGACAGTAGAGTTAGAGACGGGGACGAAACGGAAGGACCAGTCATCGCCTGAATGAAAAGGCAGGTCGAGTCACCCATCCCTCAATTGTGTCATTCTTCGATGTCTTATCCGAACGGGAGCAGCGAAGCATAGAATGTATTAGATCCAAGCAGAGCCCTGCAGAGAGGCAAATCCAGAAGTTGATTTTCTATCACAAGCATCTCCGGCGAAATCAGCATCACAGTACCCCACCAGCGGAAAGGAGTTTTCTCGGAGACAAGACCAAAGGCATCTGTTTTTGCTCATCCTAGTCCACCCGCTTCTCCCAAGGCTCCTGTTGGCAATAATAGCGGATTCTCTTTGCAGCCGATGAGGGATTTTGCATAGAACGGGGAACCGGACCCGCAACCCTCTCCAAAATATCTAAATCGATACCAGTGAAACGATTGTTGAGACGATCCCACGCAAAACGGACTCGTTCCGGCCATAGACACCCAGGGGAGAAGTGGTCCTCCGTTACATGAATCTTCTCTAAAAGATAGGACCATGCGGATAACTCAAACATTAAAGCGGGGAAACAGGACTGTAGTCCATGACCCACAATCCGCTTCGCCACGTTATCCTGAGAGAACACCTCCGACACCTGTTTGTATGTCGGTAAGGATTTCCAGATTGGAGACCAACTCATCCCTTGGTAAAGGGGAAGAAAGGTCAATCAGGGCAGATACCGCTCCATCAATGGCCTAAGCTCCTCTCGGAGTTCGGCACAAAAAGATGAAGCGGCATCCAAATCAGTTGGAGAAACTATACTTGAAAAGGTAGTTTTATCTACTTTCTTTGATAGTTTCACTAAGCGGCTTTTCGAGAAAAAGGAAAAGTACAGCTTAACCAACTGATCCGCCCTATCATCCTTCTTATAAAGAAGATGTCGATGAAAAGAAGGGATGATTCTAGGGTACCCAGATCGGGTGAGGGACACTGGAGTTGGTAGCAGCTCATGGGGTCGTTTAATGCCAGCATATGCCGTCTGCAAAGAAGACGCGCATTGCTTCAAATAAAGCGCAGTAAACAACAATCCAGAGCCACGTACCAACCGCAGTACCTGTTTAGAAAAGAGAAAAGTTGCAATGCACGTTTCCTTGGCTAAACCGTCCTGAATGATGAGTAGCATCTTTTGCAGGATGCGTAGCATCACCCGAGAATCTTCCAAAACTCTCTGCCACCTAATCGGTGACAGTTGTAGACATCTGTCAAAAAGTAAGCGTGATAATTTCATTGTCAATTTTCATGTTGGTGACATGAGGACTCGTAACTGGGGCGTGGTCGGCCATGGCTCTTGCTCCACAGCAGGACCAGCGCGCACCCGTCACGCTCAAATGTCGGTCTCTCGAAGTCCCTTCGTCGGAATTCCACCGACTTGGAGGGAACCACCCCCCTCAGGATTACCTCCTTTTTAGAGGCTCCCTTGGTGTTACTTTCTGACAGACGTACAACTAGTCAACGACTAGGACTATCGCTTAGTCACCAACAGCTTTTTATGAAATGAACAAGAAGTTCATGCGGGTAAGGGTGCTCGTAGATCAGTTGACTACATGTCTATAGTGAGAAATCGATGTGAGATTCCTTCAGATCAAATCATCCATTGGCACACCAAAAGGTCTCTTTCAAGGCCTAAAAGATGCATTGTAGCAAACATAAGAAGACGCGTCTGCAAGCCTAGCCCATGAATTCCTCTCTTGAGGCAATCCCAAGCAGTTCATCCGACGCTTCTTCATATGAATATGAGTCTTGTGTGACTTCCTTCTCTAGTTGATCCACTTGAGTACACCGACCCGCCTTAGTCCAGAGGGGCCCCTGCCGCTTGTTGCGAGGAAACGACTCTCCTTGTTTTCTATAGGCACCACCAGGAAAAAGTAAGGCACCCAAAGATGGATTATCTACCATCCATGCATCATCAACCCGATCTCCTACGCTTCAAGCTCTGGGATTCTTGAATATAGTCTCTAATCTTTGAACAGCAGCCGACGCAGGCACAACAGAAGGAATAGCCGAATTGGCTTCAATTGACATAGCCTTCGTATGAATGGGCCTACCTCTCTCTCCTCGAGTCACTAAGCTTCCCCCTAGCAGCACTATTCAATTAGCTACTTCACTCAGGATTGAAACCCTATCTTTTTGTTAAAGGATTGGAGGTTTGTGTTTCATTATAATTGCCACACAAATGGAAGAATTTGGATAAGTTGGGATCCCAATGTTTTGGAACTTAACCAAATTGGCAGCACAGACCAGGTAATACATTTAAGCATCACAATTATTGAGAAGAGGATAAACTTCATTGCCTCCTTTGTTTATGGAAAAAAGAAAGAAGAGGAAAGGGAGCCGCTCTGGAGAAATTTGAAATACCATGCAGGGTTATTAATGAATCTTGGGTGGTTTTAGGAGACTTCAATGCTGTCAGATTCCCTCAGGAGAGAAGGGGTGGGAATTTAGAATGGAATTCTGGGCTGGAACATCTTGACGAGTGCTGTCAGGATGCTGAACTAGAGGACCTCAGATTCTCTGGTTTGTTTTTTACCTGGTCTAATAGGCAGCTGGGATCTGGCATTATTGAGAGGAAGTTAGACAGAGCTTTGATAAATGACACCTGGAAGACTAAATTCACTGGAGCTGAGGCTGAATTTCTACCCCCGGGAGTTTCAGATCATAGCCCCATTATGGTTAGAACAGGAATTGAATTTAGAGAGGGAAAAAGGCCATTCAAATTCTTCCACTTTTGGGCCTCCTATACTGAACTGAATTTGATACTTTAAGTAAGTGAGATCTGGAAAACTGAGGTCAGAGGCTACCCTCTTTTTCAAGTTATCCAGAAGCTTAAACTAGTAAAGGTTGCCCTCAAAGATTTGAATAGGAGGAAATGCAGTGACATATCTGGTAGAGTGAATGAGATGAGGAAGAAGCTTCATGACATCCAAAGAGCCATGCAGCACCAGTCCAATCTCAGTCAACTCCAGCAGCTTGAGAAAGAAACCCTATCTGAGAAAGGCTTAGGCACAATGAAGAATCCTTTTAGTTGCAGAAATCTCGCAACTTTATTAGCTGGGGCTATCAGAAGGAGACCAAAACAAAAGTTTCTTCTTTAGGTCCATAAACATAACATCAAAAAAAATAGTCTATGTTCAGCTAGAGGATGGAACAATGCTTCAGGACTACAACCAAGTCAAAGCTGAGGTTGTTGGATACTACAAGGACCTCCTTGGATCCCCATGCTCTCTCTCTTATCCAGGGAAGGCTGCTATGAGGCCATTTATAACTAAGGTTATCAGTGAAGACCAAGCTGCCCAGTTGATCCAGGAAGTGTCTATGGAGGAGATTAGATCCACATTGTTTAGCCTGCACTCTAACAAGGCCCCAGGGCCTGATGGATTTAATGCCTTTTTCTTTAAAAGAACTTGGCACATTGTGGGGGAGGATGTGGTGAGGGCTATCCAATCCTTTTTCATCTCTGGGTGCCTCATCAGAGAAATGAATTCCACAATTATTGTGTTGGTACCAAAGATTCCCAATCCTTCTAAGTTGAGTGATTATAGACCAATCTCCTGTTGTAATACACTGTAAAAGTGCATTACAAAAATTCTGGCCAACAGAGTGAAGAGTATTTTGCCTCATCTCATTAGCTATGCTCAAGCTGCTTTCATAAAAGGTAGGAGGATAGGTGACAACATACTGCTTGCTCAAGAACTCATGAGGGGTTACCATAGGGATAACATCTCTCCCAGATGTGCTATCAAAGTGGATTTGAAGAAAGCTTATGACTCAGTTAGGTGGGGTTTTCTGCTTGATGCTTTAGAGTTAATAAAATTCCCTCCTAAATTCATTCAATGGATTAAGTCCTGCATCACCTCTCCACTTTTCTCAGTCAGCATCAATGGTGAACTAGAGGGAGATTTTCCTGGGGCTAAGGGGTTAAGACAAGGGGACCCCATTTCACCTTACTTGTTTGTAATTGCTATGGAGGTCTTTACTATGATCACTGATAAGTTCACTAAGAGTGACCAGTTCAGCTTTCATTGGAGATGCAAGAAGACACTTACCACTCATCTAAGCTTTGCTGATGATCTTCTACTGTTTTGCTATGGAAATATGGCTTCTGCTAGCATACTCAAGGCTGCACTTGACAAATTTTCTGAGTTGTCTGATCTCCAAGCAAACCATGCAAAGAGTCAGATCTTCACTGCAGGAGTGCATAATTCCACTAGAACTAATATCCAGCAACTGTTTGGGTTTCCACCAGGCCAACTCCCTGTGAGGTACCTTGGAGTTCCACTTATATCTACTAAGCTAAGAGGGGCAGATTGTAGAAGTCTTGTAGACAGAATGCTTGCTAAAGTGAAAAGTTGGACTTGAAAATGTCTCTCATATGCTGGAAGATTGCAATTGATCAAATCTGTTCTCTTTGGCATTCAAGTTTATTGGTCTAGCTGGTTTTTACTCCCTAAAGCCACTATTAGATCAATTGAGCAGATTATGAGATCCTTCCTATGGAGGGGTGCTGATTTGAAGCATACTGGGGCCAAAGTGGCTTGGGAAGATGTCACATACCCCAGAGAGGAAGGAGGGTTAGGACTCAAAAGAGTTGAGGACTGGAATAAAGCCATTATGGCTAAGCACATATGGAACTTAATGCAGCCTGTTACTAGCTCAATCTGGGTCACCTGGGTTAGAGCTTCTCTTATGAGGAACAGAAGCCTTTGGGATCTCCAGATTCCCCAGGACAGTTCATGGACATGGAGGAAAATTCTTAAGCTTAGAGAACTTATCAGACCCTTCATCAAGTTCAGAGTTTGGAATGGGGAAAATTTCTTCCTTTGGTTTGATAATTGGCTCCCCACTGGGCCTATTCTATCCATTTTTGATGAGAGAGTCATATTGGGAGCAAGGCTGCCAAGGAATGCTAGAGTTAACAGTATCATCCAAGACCAACAGTGGGATTGGCCACAGTCCAGATCACATTTGGTAATGGAGTTGCAGCAGAGTTTGCCTTTAGGCTTTTGTCCTGTACCTGGGAGGCCTGACTCTGTCCTATGGATCCCTTCTCCCAATGGTTTATTCTCTACTCATTCTACCTGGGAGGCCATTAGGCAAAGGAACCCCCAAGTCAGCTGGCACTCAATTGTCTGGTTTACTCATATGGTTCCAAGAGCTTCTTTTTTCCTCTGGCTTGCTATTAGAGAGAAGCTTGGTACTCAGGACAGTTTGTTTCAATGGGGTATTATTACTAGAGTTAGCTGTGTATTTTGTAGAGGAAGCTGTGAATCCCATGACCACTTGTTTTTCAATTGCTCATTCACAGAGAGGGTTTGGACCACCATTGTCTTACAATGTGGGGAGCAGTGGAGATGTGATTCCTGGCAGAATACAATCATGTGGGCAGAGCAAGTGATGAAGGGCGATAACTTGAAAGCTACACTGATGAAACTCTCTCTTGCTCTGACTGTGTATTATCTATGGCTGGAAAGGAATGAAAGGCTACATAGGAACAATTACAGGGATGTGGTCACAGTTACAAAAGGGATTACTGATATGATCAGAAGCAGAGCTTCAAGACTGAACAAAATCAAGGCTACAACTCAGAACATACATCTTCAAAAGCAGTGGAATCCCAACAGTGAACAGGCATACCTTGACTATTCGAAGACAATGGATTGGTTCTCTTACAGTTCAATTCCAGGTGAAAAAGAAAGCCAATTACTCCTTCAAATATTCATTGCCTCTAGTTCCGACTTAAGAGTTAGACTAGGCGATATATTCTTTCTTGCGCAAAGCCTCTCTCCTGATCTTGATAGCACGGGAAAGAGACTTTTTGCGATGAGGCCATGCAAGGAAGGCTCTTTAATTAGCATTACTGCCTCTTTGCTTTGCACTCGCTACCTTGTGGCCATACCCAGAAAAGGGCCTTTGCCCAGTTATTTATTCTTATTCCATTAATAAGATCAAAGTCAAATCACTTTCACAAAGCGAAGGAACATTGCTTACAACTCAAAAGGACGGGATGTTAATATGTTAGGCTAAGGCACCTCTCATCACAGCACGTCGAAAGCATGCCATCAAATTCATTATTGAAAGGCTTAGAGCAGTAGCACGCACAGGGATAGTCTTCCTTCTGATCCCAAGGAATGCGCGTCTGGTGGTATCATCATATATAAGATCACGGCTGCATTGGATGAACTCCAGCTCTCGGCATCAAGACCGACAAAGAGCCTATTGGACCTAGCAAGGAAAGAAAGTCGCAGAAGGGGCGTAGCGGGCAACTAGGGGTTCTCGAGACTATTCCTAGTGTCAGTTTATTAAGAAAGTCAGTGTTCAGTTATCGTCTTCATGGAAATAGTAGTATATGCCGCAAATGGTCTGCTAAAGCTAATGTCCTCTGCTCATCGAAGAGGGACATTCAAATAGTGAATCTATCCCACTAGCTCAAGTCCCACTGCTCTTATTCCGCTAATGCCAGGAGAGCTTCTAAAAGGATATCCCTCTGGAATTGCAATTGGAGAAAGGGGGCATTCTCCCCGTAGATGCTGAGAATCTTGCAAAGAGCCTAGTTGTACTACCAGCAGCCTAATTCCCATCTCCGTTCTATCAAAGGCATGAAGTGAAGGAGGTTACTGCGGTTATTCCGCCAAAAGCTAGGCCAACAAGCCCAAGGTGAGACAGCCCTGCTAACTCGTACTCTTCTTTTAAAGCCCTAGGATCGGATTCAATAGTAGCTGAGTCAATAGCTGGGGATTCCTTCTCCCTCAAAGCCTATTCTGATTGACTTTTGTCCTCGGGATTCTTCAAAGCAAGTTTGACTACTTGAAGGCACCTTAAGCAAGTGCTTAAAGCTACCAAAACATAAGGACTATATAGAAATATGAAAGTGGAATGAAAGTAGTCTACACTACGCCTTCAAAGGGGCCATGGCGCATTTATTGACCCTATGGATTCCAGGAACCACTAAAGTTTCGTTTGTTTTTTTGACTAGACTCAATCAATCGAGAGCTAGCATTAGAGAAAGCAGTAGAGAATCAAAGACTTCGCACTGAGAGCTAGGGGCGGGCTAAGCGGAAATCCTCTTTCTCTTGAATTTACAGAAAGCAAAAAGGCCTTTTTCGAGACAAAAGAGGCTTACGTATCTTCTTCCCTTATCAGAACGCTTTGACCGTTTGCCATAGTTACAGAGATTCCAGATTCGCGGGAATACATATAAATCATTTCTTTGTGGACAGAAAGGAAAGATTACGACTCTTTCCGATAGATAACCAAAGAGCGGACAGGAGCAAGCCAGAGACCTATTCCATATGAGCTAGCTAGCCAATGAGATGAGCTACCCATTGAGGGAGCTTAAACCGATGTCCCTATGTGCCAGCCGTTACCTTCCTTTCAGATAGGTCCTTCCTTGCGTACTATACTTATGGAATTCCAGTTTCAATAAACGGCCTATCCTGGCAGCATTTGAAGAGACCTATCGTGACCCTAAAGACCCCGTAAACTCGCGATTTAGCAAATAAAAAGGGCCATGAAGAACGTTTTCTATAAACCGAGATAAGAGATAAGCGGGATGAGCTAAGCTAAACATAAAATCGATTCGCTAAACAGAGGATCCCTACTTGATACGAAACAGAACAGGAACTTCACTCATACTGAATTCAATCGATGCAGCAAGAGCGGGATGAGTGCCAACTACAACTACTAATATGGAAGCCCCTTTCTTGCTCCTGCAACTCTCGAACTAGAGGAAGGAAAGCGCTATACCCACCCACGGAAGAAGCGAGGACGGGAATCTTGTACTGATTAAGCAGAAAGACCGATATAACCGCTGGGGGATTACGGACTCTTGCTGCCTATAAGGAAAGAGAGAGAGATTGGGTCATTTTGTCATCAGTGGAGGAGCATGTTTGATACATATACCCCTCTATGCGAATGTTCTGGCTTTCAAAGGGCGAGTAAGGGAGAGGGAGGGGGAGGGGACAAAGCCCCCGGATTTGAAAGTTCAGCCCTACCTATAGTAGAGTATCTTTTCCCTATCTAAGTTATATCAACATAGCCAACTAGAAAACTCATCCGCTTGTCAATTCTTGGTGTAATACTCACTCGTAAATGATTGGTGTCAGAATTTTTCACTGATCAGGTGTGATCAGTCTCATCCGTGTAAGAATTAGGAATTCCTCTTCCAACTCGTCCCGGAATGGGCGTTATGGCAAAGAACAAGAAGAAAACAAAAGGAGAAATTTGTCCAATAGTAACAAATGGTGCCTCCACAGGTTGACATCCGA